TTTGAGATAGGGTTGGGGAGAGAGAGTGCGTCTAGGGCCTACGTCTAGCTTTAGTCCTGTCTCGGTCGGTAGGCAAGTCGACGTTGGTAAGCCCGACAGTTCGTAAGGCAGTTCAGTGCGACGTGGCTCATAGATGAAACCTTCCTTCCTCCTTCAATCCCTCCGCTCGTCGCTTACCTAAAACAGTAGCCCCATCCCGAACAGTGCGAAAGCTGAGAAGCTGTAGCACCTGACGCAGCAGTTCGGGAGAAGCGTAAACGGAAGCTGAGAAGCGAAGGTTATAGCGACGAGCGTAAACCGTAGCACGCGTGACGTTGCTGCAACTGAAGCGACTACAACATAAACATCACCATCAACAACAACAACTACCACTGAACAGAACAAAGAGAAGTGACGGTAGCTAAATCGACAAAAGAAATACGACAAATGAAAGCTAAAGAAGAACCACCCCGGACCACGCGATAGAGAGAGGCGGGCACCCCATCGAAGCACGCGACAACTGGCATCATTGAACCGGAACAAGCAAAAAGAATTCCAGACCTAAGACAGAAAGAAAGCACGACAGAGGGGAAAGGAAAGGACTGACGCGACGCCGCGAAGGCGATATTGTGATGAGACTGGAGGTGTTCGGACGGGGGGTATCGTCTCACCAGGGAATCCTGTTCGCAATCCCTCCCGACGGTCGAACTGAGATTTCGTTTTCTCCGTCGGTCCACGAGCTGGACTATTGGCAGCCGGCTACCGAGTGATCCTTCCGGGGCCGTCTTCCTCTGTATGTCTTTCAGTCGTAGGAGCAGTTGGTCTTTCGACTACCGTTCGACTCACACACCCCCTGACGCAACGGAAAGTTTTTGGCGTTAGGGACGTCATCCCCCGTCGGCTCGCCGCGACGAGGCACGACGTTCTATGACGAACGGCTGACCAGGCACGTCCCTCTTTCCTGCTACACTGTCGAAATTCAATCGACATGCGTGGTTCATGCAGCGTGCGCTGGAAGTCAACGAGCCAATCTCTTTCGTTCGACGAACATGCAAGAGAAGGTGACGGCTGCGGTGGGTACTGCCGGAAGAGAAAGTTTGACTCTTCTCTTCGTCATGAGAAGTTATGACGAGTCTCGACGAAAGCAGACAGGTGAGGAGACCCGACGGAGAATGGCTTCTGAGTCGACTTCGGTAGAATCTGGTCGATTCCGCAGAAGTTTTGCCTTCGGACACAGTCGAAGCATCATCAGATCTCAGTCAGCGTGACGAGCGCGCTTCCTAGGTTGCGTGAAGGCGCGTATGGCCTTCGTCGGCAGCGAATTTGTTCCTCTGGTTGGGAAGGCCGCTACGCACACTCGATCTCAGAAAGATCGTACTCCGAGTTCCCACTCGTTGTGACCCACACACGGCTTCCGAGCGAAGTTGATTGCGCGAAGATAGAGAAAGTGGGGGAGGAGAGAATGGAAAATTCCGATGGTGGGAACAACCGGTAGTCGGTATTCAAATGAAAAACGTCTTCAGTTCCTCGATTCATTCCGTGGCACGAAATCCTTTTCTTGCGTATTGAATATACATCCATGTCTTTCTTGTTCCACTAGCGACGGCAAGGACAAAATTATCACATGTCCGTTTCTTCCTTACAACCTTCTTTCTTTATGTCAAAGACAAGAAGCTACGCGAAAATTCTCATTGGATCTCGGTTGTTCTTAACAGCGATGGCTATTCATTTAAGTCTTCGGGTAGCACCACCAGATCTTCAACAAGGTGGAAATTCTCGTATTCCGTATGTACATGTTCCTGCGGCTCGGATGAGTATATTGGTTTATATCGCAACGGCTATAAACAGTTTCTTGTTCCCATTAACAAAACATCCCCTTTTTCTTCGCTCCTCCGGAACCGGTACAGAAATTGGTGCTTTTTCGACTTTGTTTACCTTAGTGACTGGGGGGTTTCGGGGAAAGCCTATGTGGGGTACCTTTCGGGTGTGGGATGCTCGTTTAACTTCTGTATTCATCTTGTTCCTTATTTACCTGGGTGCACTGCGTTTTCAAAAGCTTCCTGTCGAACCGGCTCCTATTTCAATCCGTGCTGGACCGATCGATATACCAATAATAAAGTCTCCAGTCAACTGGTGGAATACATCGCATCAACCTGGGAGCATTAGCCGATCTGGTACATCCATACATGTTTCTATGCTCATTCCAATCTTGTCCAACTTTGCTAACTCCCCCTTCTCCACCCGTATATTGTTCGTTCTGGAAACACGTCTTCTTATTCCATCTTTTCCCGAATCCCCCTTAACGGAGGAAATAGAAGCTCGAGAAGGAATACCAAAAAAACCTAGTTCACTCGCGACGCATCCATGGCTGAATGGAGAAAGCGATCCGCCTGACGAAAGGGGAATTTGCAGGTTCGAATCCTGTTGGATGCTGAGTCGTAGCCTGAAGCTCAATTGCTGCGGAAGTCTTACGTCGACTCTTTTTTTCCTTTTCGTCATGAGCTCTCGATCAGGTGAGTCTCCGTTCGTACGGCAAGTAACAAACCTATACTCTCGTAGCGGACCAGTCTTATCTTGCATCGGACATGTTGAGTTGGACGCTTTCCCAGTAGATGCACCCCACTGGAGGGAAAAGGTACTTCTCGGTCGCTACTACACAGGCAGTCATCTCACTTGTGCGAGCTAGGTTAAAAACACTATGTCTGAGACGTCCTTCGAGAAATCGAGAAAAGAACCGACGTCTCAGAATTCATATCTCTCTCAATTCGACGGCCTTCGGAACGTCAGTCGAAAGGCAACTTCCTTCCCACATACCTCTTTCCGGGTAGCGTACTGACGCATTCAGTCCTTCCCGCCCGGTATACGGTATATCTTCCGACAGAAGATTCCAACTGAGAATTCGCGATTGAAGTGTTGAGTGCCCTACGGAGGACTGTCGGGAGGCGAAGGAGAATGCTATCAGAGTTCCAGAAACTTTTCCAGCCAGTGACGCGGTAGAGTTTGAAAATCCTTCTGTCGACTAGCGACGTTGTCGATCAAACAAAGCCGTAGTTTATTACTCTGCATTCTGACTCGTCCACAGAGTACACTAGATCGAAGGAGTCAGAGTCAACGAGTCCCCGAGTGCCTTTGGGGCTTCAAGCGGAAGCGGGGGATTCCTGTCTCCATTTTATTCCTTCGAGCACGAATCTGCCGGGGATGCGAAAATGCAGTCGAGACAAGGGGAGAGCTTCCGCCGAGTTCACTAGGGAGCTCTCTAGTCAGACTAAAAGAAAGAATGAAAGGAAGAAAAGCGACGAATCCAATCAGCTGCGTCATCCGACGAATCCTTCCAGAATGCGCCTGGCGAAAATGAGTTTTCATCCACATCCGGGAAACCCGACAGTCCATTCCTGGAGGAAGGGATGAATGAAAGAAGGAAATACAGAGAGAGAAGAGAGTTCTCATAGTCGACTATGCAATCTGGACGGTCGATCAAACTGGAAATCGTTCCTTTTCCGAGATTCGGAGATCGCCCACGGAAGCTGTAAATCGACAAAATCCATCCCGAGAGCTATCCGACGGATGGGAGGGTCACTGGGTTCATACATGTTGGCTCCTTCCGTCTTCATGGCGTCTATTTGGTCCGACGGACCGTCAGGGGACTCCGTACAAGGTAGATCGAGCGCGAGTGATTCAGAGTCACCCCTACCGGAGACATCTCCACGTCTCTAGAATCCGGGGGTCAATCCCGCGACGACGGTCCATTGGATCGATCGTGAGATCTCCAGGTGTTGCTACGCTATGGTCTGGTGGGTCAGGATCATGTTGGGGGGTCACTCCTCTCGCAGGATTAAGATGACAGGGGACGTTTGAGTTCTACTACCTCGTCGCGCTTACCGGAGTCTGAAACGAAGTTGTGCGATGCCCCCGTGTCGACTGACGGTCACAGTGTCGGAGACGTTTACCGTGACACCGACGTGCGCCTCTCCTGCTCGACTCACTCATTGTCCCCGTCAATCGCATTCAGCAGCTGCCCCCGCCTCTTCCGACTGCACTGCATTGACGGGGGCGTGCGAAATGCGGCTTCGAACAGATGAAAGACCTCATCTCCTGCCGTTCAGCCTTCCGTCGGCGGTTTCGGCTCAGTCGTCTTGCCCTCTGGCCTGACAACCTCTTCTTCGACTCCTTCCCGTCTGGCTTGCCTACATCCCCTCCCGCCATTCCGTGCTTTGCTTTGAAATCACCGTCAGGTAATTCGACGGTAAACATCACGACGTAGTATACTGAGAAAGAGAAAAACTATCGTCACGCTATTCATCCACTACGAGAAGATAAGAGCCTGCGAAGAAAGCCCCGGAACAGCTGAAAAACGTATGCTAAATCCCGCGCGCACGGAGTTTTCTCGCTTGCTCCAGCTCCGATTCCGAATCTGTCGAGTGCGATTACGTCGATCGGTTCCCCGTCGGCCCTTTAGGCTTCGACGGCGCTCAGGTGCGCGTCCGACGTCTTATAGTCTCTCCTCCCGTTTCACTTTAGAACCACTGAAAAGCCCTTATCCAAAGAAAAGTAATGGAGATATAAAACCCCTATGTCGGATAGGGTCCCGTCATGAGCAGTGGGGCTGATCTAGTCCGAATCAGATCATGACGCTCGAAAGAGCGTCACCATACGTCATGAAATTTCGACGACGTTGGTCTTTACGGTCCGGTGGTTGACAAGCTACTGATCGGAGGCGACTGGACTCGTCGCTCATTGGCTCCCTTTTTCTTCCGATGAGATGGGCAAAGAAGGCTATTTGAAAACGGCTAGGCATCTGCGTCTGTCCCATGATCCGGATTGGGGATATGAAAAATCCCGTAGTAAATGCGTATGCGTCAGAGTGCGGCTGGCTTGGCTTAGCTTGCCGTGAAAGACGTCGGATTTGATTACCTGATGTGCGTCGGATCGAAATCTCATTAAACATATTACCGACGCTTTCTCTGCCTGGTATAGGGGAGGAATAATGCCTGTGATCGATTCGCAGCGAGAAAGCAAAAGCTCCGGGTGCCTCACCTTCTGGTCTGGCTTGTTCCATAGCGGAAGCGCGTCAGGCTTTCTATTCGTTACCGTCTGCTTGTTTACTTGTTCGGAAGCACTATGGCTATGGCTTTCCCCTGTTTATATCCCGTCATCCATTGCTTTTTCCAGGGATTGTACGTCGTATGACGGTGACGGGGTAGGGTCTTTCGAAACTAGGCTTTCGGGGGAGCCCTGATCTGCTCTGATTGTTAAGATGGGATCTTTCTCCTGTAACCCAAGAGAGCGCAGCCGTCGTTCATCACTTCCGAAGCCGCCGACGCCCATCGGCATTCCCGACGTTCTTCTCCCATTCTTCTATTCAGTAATCGATTGGTTGCGAAAAGCCATCGACCAGAGAGTATCCCCTGACATTGAGCAAGCGGGACGATTCCTCCGTCAGTAGGGAAAAACGAGATTTTAGAGAGCAGAACTCCCTCCTCAATGGGAATAGTGGATTCGCCTCGTCATGCGCTGCGGTAGGGCATCATCGGAGCTTCGCTTTTCGTGCATGCATTTTGACAGTGGACTAGATGCGAGTACTGTCCTTTCTTTCACTCCCGTCCGTCTATTTCATCGTCAGATGATAGTGAATCTGCTGACTGTCTCCCGGCGAGGGTCTCACTCCTCTATTTCAGTCCCACTCGTCTCCGAGATTTGCTCCCCCGCCGTCTACCGTCACTCTCTCTCCGCTCGTCTCTCCCGAATCCCCAGTCCAGCCCCGTCGGGTCAAACAAAAAGTAGGCCTCGTCCTCGTCTCCAGAAAAGGGGAGGGAGGCACCGGGACGTCACTTCGACGCATTCATTCATTTCCTCTTCCTTCGAAATAGGATCCGGGCGCCTCGAGGAATTCGTCTTCCACCAGTTCGTTCGCTCGAACCTCATTATCCTTTGAACGCATCGTCGACGCTCTATGCCAGCTTGTCCTGTATCCGCTCTCGCTTCCGTACTCTTTTTCCTATCTCTCTCTCGATATCCTTCTTTCATCCTCTCCCTCTTCCCAACGAAATTGATTGGTACACCATCCATCCTGTGCTTGGTTCATGGGAACTGCGACGTTTGACAATCGACAGGGTGGGATATCTCATTTGCTCTCAACAAGCCGCTTCGCGCTCGACAGCGAAAGCCAGATCGTCGAATCCCGGATGCGTGAGAACTATAGCTTAAAAAGAAGCCGTAGCGAGGCGACTATTTCGCAGGGACCACGTCGCTTCTAACCTTCTGCACCTTCGGAAATAAATCGACAGATGTTGAATTGTCTGGAAGCTTTTTCTTCGTTCATTCCTGCGAATCGGTAGCCGTCACTGAGATTCATTTTCCGCGTACGTGCCTTTTTTCCTACTGACGGAAGCTCCGTCAGCATGCCGTCGATTATCCCGACGCTTTCTTTTAGTCGTGCGAACGATACCCTCGCGAAGCGGATTCGGTTCCATCCGAGACCTCTGGTAGAACGGATTTCAATACAAATGGTTGTCCTTTTGAAGCATCGGTTGCGATGATTTATTTTGTTCAGATTTTGCGAGGCGAGCGGTGCTATTGTCCCCTTCCTTCTTCGGGAGCTCATTGACATCGTATGCGGGTCATCGGGATCGGGAACATCATATATTCTCTCCCGTCGATCCGTGAACGCAACCCGTCGGCGTCACCCAATATTGACCAGGGAATGGACCAATTCCTTCATTCAATGCATATTGATTGAGAATCTGTGTAGGAGATCGGGTTTCGAACCTTCTCTCAGGTCCAGAGGGGAACTCGTCATTCCGGTCCCTCAGCGACGTCGGATTGATGCCGGTAGGTAACAGGAAGCTCGGGATTCGCGCCATGTATGTGGCACACAACTGGTTCGATCGATGCGAATCAACAAATCACAGGGAAGTTTGGTCGTCAGGAATCGACGCGGCAAATCATGATACGAGAGGGGAGCTCTGACGTGCCATTTAGTAGCACGTCATGGGATCTGGTCAACAGACGGTGGGAATATGAAGTCAGTCGGGCAAAGCCTTTCGAAAATGATCCGACGGGAGGCGAGAGGAGAAGTGTTGTTTGCAAGCGAACCAAATAATCTCATGCCACGAGGCGGAGAGCCTTTCGATGAAGCCTGTACCCACTGATAAAAAGGAATAATAGACCGTCGCCAGAGTTTCCCGATGACGGGGTCTTAAACAACATGACGAAAAAGCTTCACCGACTGCTTTATCCACGACGAATGTCATAGACGGTTCTCTCCGGTCTTCCTCAAAAAGACAGCTGTCAGAGCGCAAGTCAAACTCATGATAGGCGAGCAATCACGCACACATGGTTGGGAGGTTTGCTGTGCTCTGTGATCTTATTCTTCTCCGACGAACCCGATGCGTCTATCTGCTTCTTTAGCGTCCGTAGGACTTCTTTCACGCTATTGCGTGAAACATTTGTTTGGTCTCCCACTGCTATCTATGCGGGAGTCTAAAGGGATGGCGACTCTCTTGTTTCCTGCTGAACCTCCTTCCCAATACAGGCTTCGCAGCCATCCCTGCTTGCATTTTTTTTTCAGTTCAGTGTGGTCCCGTCCAGTCCACTTCACTTCATTAAGTTACGGGGTTGGATGAAATATCCCTGCGCTACGGTGCTCGGTGCCGAAGTGAGCGTCAGCCGCCTTTTCCGACGTGGCTGATTCTTCCGTCACGTCGGGATGGTCGACAAACTGAATTGCACTCGGTCTGAATCCGGAATCGAGGAAGGGTTCGCTTGTGCTTCGGAATCGACGTATGGCAGGTGGAAAAAGGCATGAGGATGAGGAGAAGGGTATCGAGAGAGCCTTTTTTCTATGGGGAAGGAATCAAACGAAGCCGGACGACGTTTATTATCACGATTTCCGACAGGCCGCAGGCAAAAAAAAGAGAATGAAACCTGATACTAAGACAGACCGTCGACTACGATTTTCCCCAGCATCATCATCAGTCAGATCGATTCCTCTGATGGATGGACCACGACGTGACGTTTTGGGCTTGCCCCGTTACGTTAAGTAAGGATCATCACCTTTAGGTAGAGGAAGTCCCCTCCTATGTCGAAGCAGAGAATGATCGATCGAAGACTGAGAAGATAGAATCATATGTTTTAAGCATCGGTTGCGACATCGAATGAGACTTATCCAGGGAGCAAAGACTCCGGTTGTCTTTTGTCTTTGAAGGAGTCGAACGCAGCCTAGAAAGACGCTACGAAGCGGTCGAGGGTTGAGGGCGAGTGGACATTCCGGCGGCTACTCTGACTCTCCAGCCGTCGGAATAAGACAGGACAGAAAGAAAAGCATACCGCGCCATTATGAGGCTAAATCGAGTCGCTGTCCAATCAACGGAGTACATTGTCGTCTTCTTTTGCTCTTCCAGTTCGTCGACGGATCTTCGCTCACACCGGACCGGTTACCTACCTCCTCGTTCGTAGGCCTTTTGGGCTGTGGGGTGTATGTATCGATGCCTTTCTTTACGACGAAGAGCCTCGAAGAGCGGAAAGAAAACCACTGATCAACAATTGTCATTACATATGTCGATTCGATTCAATAAGGACTTCACCTTATCGGAATAAGATAATGAAATTGACTATTATAGGCAGAAAGGTAGCCCTTCAGGTGATCCGGTTTGATTGAATATGTCGATTCATCACCCGTATGAAGGAAGCTGACGTATAAAACGTCGTCTGTAGGCGGAATAGAGTACGCCTTCCGGCAATACGGCAAGCAGTAAATAATGTTTTCGAATTATTGTCCCGAAGGGTCCGTCGGAAGGAAGGCGAGCAAGCCGGTAGAGATACCTCCGGTTTCAGAGCTGGCACCGGAGAAAGCAGCCGACGCAGCAAGGCCAACCGGAATTTCGACGAGGAAGGCCAGTGAATAAATAAATCAAGTAGAAGTGCAGTTCCTAAATAGACGTACTGTTCGTCGAAGTCTCAGAGCTGAGCTGAGCAGTAGCATCGGATCCCGCTTGGCAAGAGATGAGCTCGAGCTTAATCATTATCTGAGTCGAGCGAGAGCGTCTTTCTTCTTCTCGAGTGAAGTAGCGTCACTATTGCTCTGCGCGCTAGGGCCTATGACGACTCTGCGTCAGTGCGCTCCCGCCTCTATGTCTTTGCTTCGTGCGGAGGACCTTTTGTTTGCGCTGTGTGCTCTGCGCGTTCGGAACCGCGACGCAAGCACAGCAAAGCAGCATGAGTCTTTCGCTCCCATGCCATCAGTTGTTGGGGGAGGGATTGATAGATTCACTGATAAGCCATCCCATCTCGAATGAGATGTCGGAGGGAGAACGAATGGGACTGAGGTCTCGAAGAGCCTCCCATATTGATGCATGATAAACTAGACTTGCTATTCTTTTCCTCCCCTCTCGGAGAGAGGATCCAGTGAGACATGAGAGGACGGAGAGAACGGTCGACAATTGTCACAGGTTTGTTTGCCTACGGGACTGAATGTCTTATCGTAGTCAATACCATGAAGTTGGGTGATTTGGCCACAGAGATGGCCTTGACAGTCGCAGCAAGTAGCGTCGGTTTGAAAAGCCATTTGCTACCGACGGACATTCGATTCGGATAGGCAAAAGTGTCCAGGTCGAGTTGCCATCTCTCGTCGGTCTGCCCTGTGCGGGATGAGGCAGGGATCCCGTCGACGGCATTTATCCGCCAGTGAAGTAGATCTCGAACAACCAATGCAACCAATCCCGAAAGAAAGGCAATCAGAAGTGGAGTACTTCCCTCTCTTCGGAAGAGAAAGGTACGAATATTTTTCATATATGGAGAGCGCTGGTTGATGGTGAAGAAGATGCTCAGGCTTGCGTCGCATGCACACAAACGACGATCGTCTCACGATCTGACAGTTCTCAATAGAATAAATCGATATTTTTATAAGGAGGGTAAAGGCAAATGTCTGACTATGCATCAAACTGACGAGAGAACAATATTCTCTCACGCTCAGAACTGATTGCCACTTTCAACGGCCTGGGGAGACGTCACATCCTCGAAATGAGTGACTCTGACGAATGGCGGGTCTTGTGATTAGACGGGCATAGACTGGACAAGATGACGGGAGTAACGTCCCGCGTACTGAAGGTGCTTTCCGGAAAAACCCTCCCGATGTACCTCTTTCTATGCGTCGAGTTGGTGGATCCCCATCAGTCGGCTTTCCTCCGACGGCAGGAAGATCAGTGAAAACATTCGTCATGGCTCACGAGCTGGTCCGTCACTTTCATAGAGACAAAAAAGGAACTCCTGACGTTTTGCGCCAATTCCGATATTCGCAAGGCGTACGACTCAGTTCCGTCGGGATGCTGTCCTCAATACCCGTCGAATCCGTCGAAGTTTCCTGAAATGTCAGGTAAGATGTCTCCGACAATGTATCTCCCTTTGCAGTTATGATTAACGGATCCCCATCGGGATTCTTCAGGGGGGGCTACGGTTTGAGACAGGTGTCTCGTCAGAGCCGGTATTTTCACCCTAGTCATGGAAATATTCAGCTGGAAGTTGGAAAGGGAAGTAAACAACAACCTGATCACCCATTCGACGAAGATTTGACGAAACATAGAGTTTATGGAGAAATATATGCTGATGATTTTATCGGAGATTCGCATACCGCTCCGTGCGTAATGCGTTGGCCATCAACCGACGTGCTGAATGAGTTTCATAGCTGGGCAGGTATTGGGATGGAGAAAGCAAAATGTTCCCTCTCATTCTCGGCTACGGGGTATAGGGTCAAACGGAAAATCATTCGTACTCGTCGGCTTCCGTGAGGTGCAGCTCCCTCTCGACATACTGGGGACTGCCCCGGGGATCTACCAGATTGAGACACTCCGACTGTCTCCCCCTCGTCGGACGACGTTCAATCGCCGAAGACGCAATTGGAAAGGAAGACTGCAGTCATATGCCGGAAGAATGGAGCTCATCTCCTCAGTGCTTGCAAGCCTTCACATCGGAGGGTCGTCTGCTTTCAGGCTTCCGGAGAAGATATTGAAATCAATTTCCTCCTGCATTCGGGATTTCTTTTGGTCAGGCCCCGAAACCACCATGTCGCCCATGTTTCTCAAGCTGTATAAAGAGTTGCCTCTGTGCGAAGGAAGGGCATATAATACAGGCTGTCTTCACTATGGGCAAATTCATGATAAACGTCGTCGAAACTGTTTTTACAGCCGGACGAATATTTTGATCCATTGAAACTATGTTCGACGCAGTCGAATCGATCCCGCTGTACACGACCCATTCCACGTTTACATGAGTAACCGATCCATCGCTTACTTCACTATGATTGGAGCTATTGTTGTGGCCCTGGCACTCGGAGAGAAGGTAGTCGCAGAAGCAGTCGTCAGGCTGCTGATCCAATGAAAAAAAGTCGCGGTGACGTCGACGAAATTCCACAATTGAATAACAAAGAGAGAGTCCTATAGTCGTCATAAACTGCCTGACGATAGTCAGACGTAACGAAACTCATTCTCCACAGCTCGGAGGGAACCCACGAACCCCCTTCGTCATCGTGAGGCTTGGCTACGTCGCCTGAACGCCTCAACGTCGGAGATAGGCAGGCTGGGCTCCGAGGCCGTCAAAGCCTCACGTCGCTATGGCTTGACCACGGAAAGGCCGTCACTTTGCTCCCCTCAAACGGCGGGGCCGTCGGTAACAAAGGGAAACAGACGTTTGATATCACCATTGCTCTCTTTCTTGCCTTTGTGATGCGCACTTCCGCAGATGAATTGAAGAACGGGATTCCCTTTCCTTTAGCGAACGGAGGCACAGAGGAAGATTACCAATCACCCACTGACGACGGGTTGGGAAGGAGAGAGTGAGAGAGAATGTCCCGAGTGGAGCTGCATCCGTCGACAAATGACGTAGGAGAGTAGTAGAGAACGCTGCGGGGTCCATTTCATTGGTTTTTTGGTTGGCTGAGCGACCGCGTTGCGTGTTTGTAGGGGAACGCATTCAAAAACGAATAGGTATATTCGCAGGACACTTTGAGCTCAGTAGACAAGGCAGTTGACCGGGCTTTTCGTCACATGGCGTGTATCGGGGGCCACGCTGGTGGCTCAGGCCGACCGACATCCTCCTCTTCCTGCGCATGAACCGACGCTGGCGTAGTGTGGAGGTGTTTGCCCCTTTTTCTAGAGTTTGCGTGCAATGATTTCCCCTCTGTAGTTTCGGGGTTAAAGCACCCCGCAAAACCAACAAAGATGCCGCCCAGTTCTTCAAAGATGACGGGGTACGGGAATGGCAGAAACAAACAACAAAAGTTCTTCTTCGTACGTGGGAAGAACGGGAGCACAAAGCATGACCGAGACTCAATAAACAACAACACGTCATCATACTCCTCCGAAAATTTTTTCTCCTGTAGGCCTGCCGTTCGTCAGCCACTCGGACCGGATTTATTTGTTCTGTTAGGTTCGTCAGTAGCAGTCGGCGACCTTTTCTTCTTTTACTTCACATAGCTTTTCGTCTCCTTGATAGCTGGAAGTTCTCCAAAAGTATGAAAAGCTGGAGGACTTTGTACCATCCATTCAAGTGTGGTTGAATTCTGTTCAACAGCCCAAGGACTTGGAGCACATTTTTTGTTGTTTCCACTGCTTAAAGTGATTGTGACGACCACGAAGAAACAACGAATCCCAACTACGGATATCTCAGAGCCGAAACTGCTCAGAGCATTCCATCCGGCGTAAGCATCTGGATAATCTGGAATGCGACGTGGCATACCCGAAAGCCCTAAGAAATGCATGGGAAAGAAGGTCAGATTAACCCCGAAAGAAGTGATCCAAAAATGGATTTGACCTAAAGTTTCCGGGTATGTCCGACCAAAGATTTTACCCACCCAATAGTAAAATCCTGCAAATAAAGCAAAAACGGCTCCCATAGAAAGTACATAATGGAAATGTGCAACCACATAATAAGTATCATGTAGAGCAATGTCTAGCCCAGAATTAGCTAGAACTATTCCAGTGAGCCCTCCTATGGTGAACAAAAAGATGAACCCTACAGCAAATAACATGGGTGTTTTGTATTGTATCGAACCTCCCCACATGGTTGCGATCCAACTAAAGATTTTGATTCCAGTGGGGACAGCTATGATCATGGTAGCTGCGGTGAAGTAAGCACGCGTATCAACGTCTAAGCCCACAGTAAACATATGATGAGCCCAAACAAGAAATCCAAGAACACCTATACTGATCATGGCATAAACCATGCCTAGATACCCGAAGACCGGTTTTCCCGAAAAGGTCGATACGATATGACTAATAATACCGAATCCAGGCAGAATGAGAATATACACCTCTGGATGACCGAAGAACCGAAAGAGATGCTGGTATAATATGGGGTCTCCCCCTCCTGCAGGATCAAAAAAGGTTGTATTAAAGTTTCGATCGGTTAATAACATAGTAATTGCCCCTGCCAGTACCGGAAGTGATAATAAAAGTAGGAATGCTGTCACTAGAACGGACCACACAAAAAGGGGTAATCTATGCATAGTCATTCCAGGTCCACGCATGTTGAAGATAGTTGTTATAAAATTTATAGAACCTAAAATTGATGAAACACCTGATAGATGAGGACTAAAAATTGCTGAATCAACTGCTCCTCCAGAATGGCTGGTAATACCACTTAAAGGCGGATAGACCGTCCACCCAGTGCCGCTACCCACTTCTACTAAGGCTGAGCTGGAGAGGAGCAAGAGACTTGGTGGCAACAACCAGAATGAAATATTATTTAATCGTGGAAATGCCATGTCAGGTGCACCTATCAGAATCGGCACAAACCAATTACCAGATCCACCTATCATCGCCGGCATAACCATAAAAAAGATCATTAAAAAAGCGTGAGCTGTTATTAAAACATTATAAAGTTGATGATTCCCACCAAGAATTTGATCGCCGGGTCGGGCTAATTCCATACGAATCAGTACGGAGAAGCATGTGCCCATCACTCCAGCAATGGCACCGAAGATGAAATATAGAGTACCGATATCCTTGTGGTTAGTAGAGAACAGCCATCGAACCAGATTTGTCATGAGACCGTCTGAATTGACTTGAATTCCTTATCAGATAGGGGCCCCGTAGCGTCAGCGGGGCTGAAAAAAGGGAGCACGTCTGCTTCAATCAAAGCAGACGCACTCGAAGAGAAGCGACGCACTTCTCTATATATGCAATTCGTCAGATCTAAATATTCCTACGACAAAAGAAAGGCGTCGCTTATTTGACTGACTGACGATGACCGACATAGCACATCTCGAGACTCTCAGCTTGTGATCCGCGGCCTCATTGAGCGCTCTCGCTCCAACTCAACCTTCTCCGCAGACGTATGGGCCTCATCTTCTTTTCCCTCCGATCCAATCCGTCGAGGTAACCCTAGTCTTAGCACGCCTTCTCTGGAAAGGGATGTCGACGGGGCTCTCAATACCATGAGGGTCAATTGGTCACGATCACGAGTCCGAAGATCCCATCTTCCGGAGGTCGGCTGGCCGCTTCTCCGCATACCGTCGCCTCTCAGACGGTTGTGCATGTATTCTCTTGCTCCACGGACCATATGGAAGGGGATAGAGGTGACTGAGAAGGAGAACCCAATCAGAATCGAAGAGACTCATGCTCTCACTTTAACCCCTTTTGCTATTCCTTCGTGTGGAACCCACAGTCACATGAGGAAAGAGGGTCCCACTGAAGCTACTGATCCGACGAAACTCAATGAATGGGCGTTCAACGAGGCTACTGTTTGCGTAGGCTGATGCCAACCCCCAATCCCTATTCCCTGCAACACCGCTTCCCCTGCTGGTCGAGCTAGCTAACACCCTCCTTCTGGCCCATTCCACACATCCCTTTCTGAAAACTCTCCCCAAAGAAAGAGATTGAAAACGAAAGAGAACAAGAAAAAAAGCAATCCCAAGCAATCGACGTCAGACTCAGATCCCGAATACAAACTAGAAGACGAGCTGGAATTCGAAATCCTAGGCCGACGCGTCGAAGGGGGGATGAAGGGCTTGCGAAGACAGGATTTGAACCTGCGACCGTCCATCTCCTGCACCTCACGAGCTACCGACGCTGCTCTACGGAGCTGGAGTTATTACCAACCAGATTTCTGACGCATGGTGAGCGGCCATCTCTCACGTCTATAGCCTCAGTACATTATATCTGCCAAAAGGCCCCATTCGTCGTGGATCTGTGTGCCGGAACAACAGGCATTTGTTGTTCTCTGCTGACGGTTCTATGTCGGATGGCAAATGCTCCGGACAGACAGGAGAATGGAATCGACAGAATGACGGGAGGGGGAGAGGGAATTTCCACTCGCCCGTCTTCGGTATAGCAAGATCTAGGTAGTCTGAGACCCCTCCTTCTGCAAGCCTTGCAAATCATCTCTTTTTGAAAAGACAGAGAACAGAACCCATGATCGTCGAGAGCATACATGAGAATAGCATAGAAAGAGAGCAGGGGCATTCTATGTGCCTTCCGTCACTACTAGAAGCCGTACTCGCGTGAGTGGCCCTCTCCCCCTTTCGGGGGGAAGGTTACGCCAGAAGGCTCAATCCCCTCCACACTCCTGAATGCGGCGAGAGAGCTATTTTGATATCTCTGAGTGTAGCGGGAGCCTGACCCGTCGTGTGCTTTCCGACGCAAAGGAAGAGGGAAAGAGGTAGTTTCAGCCGACGATTGATAGTGGCTACCATTCTGTCGAAGCTACAAACCGATGCTGCAACTGAGCCTGAGTCGAGAGGATGCCGTCAGGGCCTGGGATCTATAGCGGAGGATCTGACGAGGTATGCCTTTCAATCTCTTCTTCTCTCTTCTGTCGAGAGCATCCCGGGCGATTTAAGGACAGATTCTGTAGAGATCTACCATTGACTGGCGTTCGACGAATCCCGAACCCTCCGTCAATGGAAGGAAGAAAAGATGCTGAATAGTCTCCCATATTATCTCATTATCATGTCTCAAGTGGTTGTGCCATCGTCAGGCTGCGGCCCTCGTGGTAGAGTCCTCTTCACTCCCCTCCCTCTCTTCAATCCAAACAGGCCTTCCACCATAGACCCTCTTTGTCCGAAGGCCCCTCTCTCACTGGCTTTATATCTATAGACGGCCCACCGTCACGTCATGAGAATACAGGAGGAGGATGCTCTAAACGTCAGTACCGTACTCTTTTGATCGAACTCATACGGATAGAAAGTTTGAGGTGCCAATCCGACGTGCTGAGAGCATGATAAGTCGCATGCCGATGGAAAGAGCCCTGGTGATGAGAGCGTCGATCTTTCTCGTCAGACGCTGGTTGCGTCAAAGCCCGACTCCATGAGAGCACAACCGCCCCTCCACAGCGGAGTGGGATCCTGTTTATTCCGAAGGAATCGTTCGAGGCTGAGTTCGGGTCGGGATAAAGCCGACGTGATATTGCTCCTCTCTCGCTCAGTCCTACCCTCTTCCTCTTTCACGGATTTGAACCAATCACTCTAGGAATCATTGGGCTGTGGGAGTCGTCGTGAGAACGATGAGGGCTTATGACGATCTAGAACGACGGATGGGCCACCTTCTTCCTTTGGCCTCGGATCGGGATTCGTCGGGGCCAGTGCGTCGGCGTCAGGTGAATAGGATCTGGCTCTACTTATCTACCTTCTACCGCAAGCGCGTCGACGGGCCGTCCAATCTCTCATAGTGGCAGGACCCCGTCGACGCCATATTCGACATGAGCGCCCTCTCCGTCGGATGACATGCTCCTTCCTCCAGCCCCATTTCCATTACAGTTGAATTCGGAAAGAAAGCAGGAAGGGAGCCCGTTCACCACCAGCAAATCCGACGCACTTTCCCAGTTTCGAAAGGGAAGATCCCGGATTCAAGGCATCGTCGAGTCTCCTAAATCTCGAAGGAGAAGGATTGCCAATGGCTCCAGCCCGGAATTGCTTTACAATGTAAATCTGGTATAGTTTTCCTCATTCGACGGGAGTCCGAACCCATTCCCTCCTCCTTTCGTATCCTCTCGTCGTAGGCCGTGAAGGTCGTGTGACGTGACGGGTTGCACTGACGTCGGGATGCATGACGTCGAGAGCGAGCAGCAACTCAGAGAGGCAATCAAACCGGAGATCTACTACTCGCTATCATGGGGAAACGCAGACGGTAGGTTTACGACGATCAATCCCGGGGTAATTCTCTGGTTCGCAGCTACACTTTTCGTCGGATTCGAAAGAGAGCGAGATCAGAAGGTGTTGGTCACTTCTACCGTCGCGTCGAATACGGTAAATGCAATATGGGTGGATCGATCTGCCATCGCGCTATCACACGCCTCGTCGAACGAGTCGTCCTAGACTCATTGACTGGCTTTTATCTCCAACGACGGCCGTCATTCCCTTCGTGATAGACCTTCGTCGCTTTCGTCGGTACCGGAGGGTAGGATGGGATGATAAAAAAAAAAGAACGACGACGGAGTGCTTTGCATTTTCTCGAACGACCTCCGACGGAGCTGCACCGTCATCGACGGAATCCCTTCTAGCCACTACACTAGGATGCGGCGCACTTGTTTCTCCGAAAGATCGTCTGAATCGGCTGTCAGAGGGGAGAGAAAGGGGAGTCTGTTCCTGGGACTGACGACTCTCCAACCGACGATTTGCCTCAGCTCTCTCCCTCTACCATCTACTGTCTACCACAGCCAGAAGAGAGAAGAATGGCATCAACAAAACGACGGGGTTTGCCTCTGACGCAACTTCCTATGGATTCCTTTTCGAGATTAGAGCGTCTGAAGAGGGTGGGAGATATCTTTGACCTAAATCCTTCATATAGGGAAGGTCAAGCACACGACGGAGTAAGCGACGATGGCCGACGGGTGAGCTCAATCATGGGTTGGTCCTTTCAGCCTCCATTCGAAAATTGACGAAGGATGAGAATGCGGTGACGTGACGATCGCTATACAGAGACTTTTTCCGACGAGGAGTAGCCACCCTGGAAGATACGATGGCCAAATTACCTCTCCGAACCTTCTTTCAACCTTCGATTTAGAAAACTGAGGCAGCAGCTCTTCTCCGCGTTCAGCCGACGGAGCATTCATCCATTCATTCGACATTGATGATGTGTCAATACGTAACCTGGTAGAAGGGGAATAGGGGATCGAGAGTTGTCAAATCGTCTATAGTGCCGGTCAATGACCCAGGAGCTCCACTGGAGGAAGCGCGGCTCTAGATCTCAGTCCTTTCTAAATCCACATAGTGTTGCCAGGCCTTGTCACGAAGGAAGATGGCAAGTCATAAGCCCGGCCTTTGACTGTCGGCATGGAAGGGGCTGTCTCCAGACAATGGATCTCGGCTGAAGGAGTCAGTACACGAACTATGAGATCCCTCTCTTCCATCCCTGGAGAAGATAGATATCCACGTCGTGGGCGCTTCCCTCCGTTGGGCTTATTCAATGAGTCAGATCTGCCTATGGGTATGGGTCCGTCGCCCAGATTTCATTTCCCTCCGAGGGATGAAGACGGTTTTCGGGGGAGGCTCGGAATGCATGAGACGTCGAGGTGACTCCTCCCCCATCTGTCTATATCGAGTTACTCTCAGAGCTCTGATTGGAGAAGATATGACGCCGTCGGTTGCTCTTTCTTCGTCGGCTCTCTGCTCTCTCTCCCTTCGTCGCTACGGACTTTCCAACGACGGGCCGAGTCCGACGGGAGGCAGAGGCATGGCAGTCCACCTCCCGCAATGGGCATAGGTATGAGATCGGTCTTCCCTTCCTCACTGTCGTCAGCGGATATTCTTTTTGGGATGTCGGGCCAATCTCGAAGGAGGAAGTCCCACAAGCTGACGACGGCCTTTGAAAAAGTGCTATCAAAGGGATCTCTGGATTTATAGAAGAGGGAAGCAAGCGTCACATGATGGGCGGAATGACGGGTGTTCAGGCCGGCCCGCACGATCTCTAGCAATAGGGTTACGAGGGATGTCGGAAGCGGGATCTATAGAAGATGAGGCCAGGGGCGCCCGAGATTCAATCAGTATGCACGACGAAGTCTGAGGATCGATCGTATGGTTTCTTTTTGCCCTTTTGGTTGGTTACCTTTGGGTTGCTAGAGCACAGATGGTGGAAGCAGGCCGCCGTCACTCAATGAGTGGTGCAGAAGCTTTTTGAGCACTCAGTACCCTCGTCATCATGCTCGGTAAAATCTGCATGGCGGTGTAAGGAATCGAAGTTCCACTAGAAGGGGAGGGAATGACACCCTGACGGAATGCAAAAGATTCCGCGCCATATACCGTAAGACGAAGTGGCAGCAGCCCTGTTCATTAGCTCCGCCCATTGAAAGACATGGGAGGCGCTCCTACTTCAACCGACGATGCTGTGCTGCCGGCTTTTTTCCTTCTCGTCGGGGCAGAGAAAGGCTCATTCAACCAGAGTACCTCTTTCAGTGATTTCTTCATTTTCTTCATAGGGGCTCAGATCCCGACGCCCGCGTCTCGTACCATCCACTGGTGTATCCCTGACTATGAATTGAAAGGACTTTCCGTCTCTCGACATTCCGAAGGCCAGATCGACGAAGCATACTGCACAAACAGGTCAAACAGGCAGGAAAGAAGGTTCTTCCAGTCACGGAGTCCCAGCAGAGAAAGGGATAACTGGAGAGAAGAGAAAATCCCCGGACAACAGGTTCGGGCTTGCAATAGCATTCATAGACGGAAAGGGTACCACCTATCAATCCCTTTTTTAGCAATTCATCAATAGGGTTGTGTGCTATTCTCTTCTTCGGTCGTTCTGAACTTGCTCTGACGAGCAAATAGATCCCCATATGAAGGATTTCGGTTTTCCTTTTCCAAACTCGACGAGCCATGCCCGGTCAAATCAAAGGGGATTCCATCTATAACCGAAATCATTTGTTATCTTGCTCCATTCTCTTCCGTCGCATGCTTTTCTTTCCTGACCGAATGAGTGAGTGCGTCTTTCCTGGGCCTGAGGAGGATTGTCGATAAATGCCCATATTGTCGATTTGGGTTTGCTCGATCGTCGGCCTCGTCAGTCCTTGCCAATCAATCATGCCTTGATCATTGAGGTCATAGACCATGTTCCGGAATTGGATGCAATCGTCAAATGTTATGGCTGGATATCTGTGGAATGGTCCCCCCTACTGTCGAATAAAAAGACGTTCCGGAGGCCACGGCTTTGCTTTCTCCGGAGGATATCTGATTGCATTCCGAGCAGCCATCCGACGTGGAGATTGGAGTGTTTCCGGCAACGGAGTCCCCTCTTCTCTTTTGGGTTGCGACGGCCGCTCTTCTGTCAAATTGACGTGGGGGTGGCACAGCTCGCATGTTTGGAGGAGCCCGTGGCATTTGTTGTTGCCGACCATTCGGATGTCGATGGGTGACGGCGGATAGACAGGACGTTGATCCTCTGCATTTTCAGGAGGAATGATTTTTCTTTTAGGGTCCTGCTGAAAATGAAAAACTTTTTCCAGTTCATGCACCCCTTTCCGTCGTTGTGCCTTTTTTCTGGGGTGCGTTCGTCGTTCCCGAATACCTGCTGTCGAAAAAAAAAGGTAACGACAGTCCGTCTTCTATCATTATCTCGAGTTCCTGACCTGACGAACATAGACGGCGGGAGAAGTCCGTCGCAGCCAGTCATGATGAGTAAACCGTCGCAAAGGATGTCGGAAGGCATTGGAGGAGTTGGTTTACAGCATCCCGATCTGTCGAGTTGAACTCCGGTTTTGACAAAAGTTGACCTCTACTTGTCAGCAGCTTCGCTTGTTTTTGCTTCCCGCTTTCTATGCTATTGCTTCCCTGTGTCCTCTTCCTCCTTCTGAAAATCCTGCACATTCGGTTCGTCCGGAGGTCGGTAATAGCAATCTACCGAAGTCTCACCGTCTGATTGTTCATCGGTTTCCAGCTCCACCTCAACAGTGCTATGCCCATTCGACTCTCTCGACTTCATCATAGCAGATTCATCAAACCGAACATTCGTCACTGATAATGAACGTCGGGTCTTTCCGGTCCGGGATACCATGAGATAAAACCGTCTGACCCCACTCGCATAACCGACGAAAGCCTGGAACCACCTCACTGCTCCCCCCAAAGCCACTGTCGATCCGTCCCTACGAACGAGCGGATTTGTGTCGTCAACCACTTCTGGTAAGGGCACGCGTCAGTCAATCCCCTGGATCTCGGTAAAGAGACGAAAGGGAATCAGTCAGGCCTTGTGCTTCAGACTTTGTTGGATTTGGAATCGAAGAAGGCTGACTCACTCGTTCCTGATGGATCAGCAGACCAATCACCTTCCTTTCATGGATGGAAATGGGCTGTTCTTCTTCAGTGGCATGCACCCGTCTCTTTTCAATGGAAAAGGGGAGCTTCGGTACACTGATGTACCTTTCTCACGGAAAATCTAAAGAATCGGATGAAAGAAATCGTCGCGTCGCAACGGCTTTTGACCCGGTTCGTCTCGTAGCGACGCTTCATCGCTATAATCATGATCATTCTCTGAGACCGGCTCCGTCTGACGGTGACGGTCCCGACGAGGGTTCACACAGACAAAGTCAATCACAACTTCAAAACTCTCGGATTCCCGGATCAAAGCACTGATTTTCGGTCCTCCGGATGAATGACGGCACAGGGGACCGCGAAGGAATCAGATTCCATAGTCCGGGCTGACGAGCCCATCATATGGACAGGCAGCGCGTCGGCTTGAAGAGGAAGAGTTGCTGTAGTCTTCTTTAGAGCGGCCGTGGGAACAGGCAATGCCCCTATGTGAGCCACATACCAATAGGCAGGAGCCAGAAAGTCAGCATCCGACCAACAACTCCTCACGACGAATAAGCCGATTAGGGAGATAAAAGGACGTCATGAAACACGAGTTACCGACGGTTTCGATCTGCTACTGGTGGGATAGCTGATCATTCCATCCCGAGGGGAAGGTCTTCCGAATAATTGGAGACAAAGCCATTGGTGGAAGTCCCGAGCATCACCTCGTTCTCCCCGCCATGCGACGGAAGAAATTCACCCGAAAGAGAGAGGTAAACACTCTCAGTAATGGACTTGCACTACCCGTCTGAGGGGGTTGTTACGGGAGGTCTGTCAGAACATATCCGTCTGATAACTTTCATGGACTGGAGGCATCACTTTCACTTTAGCTTCCCGGGACATGGAACTTCCCACGTATGTTGCAAATGATTCATTGGGTAACTGACGGTATACTCGTCGACGTAAAGCCTCACTTTTTCAGCGAAGACCAGAACCGATTCAATCAATGCGACTTCGTCCCACCAGTCGAAAAGGAAGGAATATTCTGATGCGGGCGACGGAAGGAAGAGGCAAGATATGTCTAGAGTGTAGAAAGAGAATCTTCTCATTCAGAAAATGCCCTCGTCATGCGCTATCCGATCTCGATGAAGCCAATGGTCCCGCAATGATCCTATCAATTGACGGGGGAAGTACTTCTCGGGACTTCTCTGCCCTTTCCGCTCCTCCCCGACGGAAGGGAAGAAGAGAGATGAGACCGCCGGAAAACAATCTCTTTTTCACTACCACCGCCGTTCACCTAGCCAACTACCACTGGAACAGAAGTCGACCGCATAGACAGAACTGGTTGTGATTCCCGCCTTCGGTGATAGAAAAATAGACCGGAAAGCTCCTTCCACAGAGCAGAGTTTAGGAAAAGACTCGGCCTTCCCCGACTGACTTTTAGGTTATATAAGAGAGAGCAGACAAAGGGCTTTCTACTGCTGATACACCATAGCGACGAAAGAGCTCCTCACCAGGCGTCTATGAGAATGAAGGGACCGGCCTCTGACCGACGGGTTCCTGAGGCACTATTTGGCGCTGGCTTTTCGTAACCGATCGAAAACTGGGAGCGCCCTATCCCCGCCATACTAGACATCAAGACAGAGAACCTCTTATCAGATTCGGAGTTTACGCTGGAGAGCCTACTCCTCGGAATGACGAGGAGAGGGCACAACAAAGAAAAGGAAAAAGACCACCCATGCGAGCATAATTCCCCGCCGTCGGAAGGGCCGGAACTTCTGGGTAAATTCCGCCACTCGAAATCGATTCCGTCGGCTCCGGGAATAGGAAGACGGGAGTGGACCTCTTTGTGGCATTCTACTTCTACAGAAAGATGGGCGTACCATCAACTCCCAGTCCCAGGGAAGGGCGAACACTAGACTTTCGCGGAACACTTCCCCAGACCGTAAGGGCAACTGGCCCAGCCCAAAGAAAAGGGGCCTACCATCCCCCCCTTTCCAATTCACCGAAAAAGGTATGCCACTTTTCTCCCTGCAGGCCAATTCAGTCTTTTGCGAGCGCATAGTCTCTGAGCCCGATGCTACACCGATTGGACAGAAGTCACTCCCCCTCAGCCGGAGATATAGATTGCCATACCACTCATGGGCCAATCCATCTCCACCTATAGACCAGTCGGAGAGGCCACATGTTCCGAGTCACCTTCCGACCACCGACCCTCTCCGATAATCATGTGGCATCTCCACCAACAATTGTTGGGTGAGTCACCCAACCCTCTCCGTCGGCGTCAGCAGCAGCAGATAATTGTATAACCGCGGCAGTCGAGTGCCTCCTCTGGGTCAAAGACGGTCGTTTTCCTGCTTGCAGAAAGCCCTTTTCGACAATCCGCTTACTCCGGCTCTTCCCGTGCAATTGGGAATATCTCTCTGGATCTTCCTCAGCTTTCGAGCCCCTTTCTACACAATCTCTTGCTGTCTTTTCCCGGAGGACGGGTTGTCGATCCTTTTCTAGCCGAGTTTTGTGTTTCGAGTCTCATGTTGAGTTTTGTCTTTCATGTGATACTTTGCTTTGACGAACTAGGGCTGAGCCCGTTCCTCGCTCGACGTTTTGTCTCTTTCGTCGACCCGCTGCCGGATGACGTTGGCTTACCGTGGCTCTACTCCTTTCCCGAACCAGCAACCCCTCTTTCTGCTGCTTGCCATTCCGAAGTCTCAGAATGACGGTTTGGGTTGAGTGAGAAGTCTCCGACGACTCTGACTTGACGCTCCCGTCCCGGCCTGATCTGTTCCCTTTCGTCTCTGCAAACCGACGCGACGGTTGCGTCGGTACATTCTGAGTAGCCCAGCCCTCTGAAATTCGACAAAAGAACCGCTTCTCATAAATCCTCCTTTCATGCCTCACCCCAAAGACATCCACACCTCTTTCCGGAGATTCGGAGAGGACTGTTGTCTAGGAGTCACAACGATGTGGAACTTCTATTCTATATAGACGCTATTTCGCGCTGAGCGAGGCTGGTTTCCCTCCTCACTCACGGGGAAGCGGTTTCAACTTTCCCGTCGAATCCGTTCACTCGTGTCCCTTACCAAAGGGCCACTTCGTTCACTTGTCTTTAGGCACTCCAAAGGCATGACGAAAGCATATGACTACCGGCTGATCACCAATTCAACTGCCAGAGGCTTCTAGAATGCGTTTATTTGGCACGTCTAAGCCAATCAACGTAGGATCTATCATCAGGGGTCAGAAAACGAAGAAATTGATACAGAACAATGGCCTGTGCCTTCGTTTCGTATCCATGGCAAGTCCCTGATTCACTTCTCACTCCCGAGGAAAGCAGGGAATACAGTGATATCCGACTTTCGGTGGGGAGACCTTTTGCAGGCTGAACTGAAACCTACACTGTTTCGTCGTGTGTAATGGTTGGCTACTAGTTCGAATGAATTCGTCATCGGTGTTTAACACCAACTCCTTTTATAAGCTCTTCGTCAAACCATAGGGCAGGGAACTGAGTAACCTGACGCCGAAAAGGTGGACGGAGATGGTGACTAAGCCGAATCCCCGGAGCGAGGACCTCCCACTACACTCTGTCGAATCTGTTACTGACGCCTGTGTTTGAGCTCTATGCCTTTGCGCGCTGACGGCTTTCGTCGGCTAACCCCCGAGAAAACCACCCTGATGAGCGCTATTGCTCGTTCCGCATTGACGTGAGAAGGCACTGAAGAAGATCTATGAGACCCCCGATCAAAGAACAGACTCCGTGCTTTAAATTGACTTCTTTCCATCCATCACCGGACTCGGTCCCGCCGATCGGGAAGATGCAAAGAACCCATCCATTTCAAAAGCAGAGAAAATCAAAGAAACGGAACCCAGAGAGAGAAGAAAAGCTTACCGAGGAGATCAGGAATGAGGCTCCGATCGACGGCATTCCAGAGGTAAGACGACGACGAGATTCCTCTGAGAATCGGGTACGACGAACGTATTGTCGCCGCAGTGGAAGGAAGAGTCCCCGAGGACGAAGAGAGCAGAGATTATAAAGAGCGCGAAGAGAGAGCTTTCGCAAATTTCCGCGAAGAAGCAAATTTCCTCCCATCCATCCCCCATCGTCGCTCGAGAAGAGAGATGAAAGGAAAGGGAAAAGATAGTGAGACGGAGGGTGCTCGGGATGCACCGTGGACTGAGATTGTAACTAAACCGACTCAGACGAACGAATACCTATGACTGAACTGGTCACGTCGACTGCTAAACCGAGTCTGTTGACTGTGTTGAAATCCCCGGTAATCGCCCATACGTCATCTTATTGGTTTGGAAACTACTCTGCTATCAAAATAGGGAGATAGGGCTCGAAACCGAAACCCTAACCTGGACTGCGGAAGGCTTCTTCTCTTTCTTTTCCGAGGAATCCCTTCAGTATGCTCTCGTCAGCCTGCTCGTATGTATCATTTCTGTTTTGGGACGCTTTTTGCTCAGAATTCTGAGTTCCTCTTCCTCCAGCAAGTGTTCAGTCTACCTATTTGCCGCGTCGCGTCGAGAGGTTTCGTTTCTCTTTGTTTTCCGGTGTCGACGAGGGTGAAGGTCGACGATTGCTACGAAGAACCGGAGGAACTATTTCTTTTCTTTTTTCCGGTATGCCGCTCCGCGAGCGACGGAGCGAATTAAACATAAAAGCAAAGAAATGAATATTCTTCGCAAAATCCAAACACTTCGTCTATTCCGTTCATATTTTCCGCCACTCGTCGTTTTTGGGGTTTTTCGTCATTTGTCTGAAAATAGGTTTTCTTTCTTTTTTTCAGACCATACTTTCGACAGGTTGGGGTCTCCCTCGGGGGTCGAGCCCGGTACTTTGCTCGGTAGTGACGGGGTTGGGCTTCTCGGGAGGTCTGACCGTCGGCGATTGTTTCTTCTTTCCGGGCCCTCCGGAGGGGGAATATGGTGTTACCCGCTGGGGAGGATTCAGGCGCATCGACGCTCCGAAGCCAGCGTAAATCAACAGCCTCTTATTCCGGAACTTCACCCTCCTTTACTCGATGACAACACCCGGCGACAGGAACTCAACGATCGCTTTGGTATTCATGTCGGTGGGTATGTCGTACAACCCAGGCTTTTTTACAGTTCTTTCGCAGTCTGGGAGTTCATCTCCATTCATCACCCACTCACTTCTGGGAGAGAAAGGGAAGCGGTACGGTAAATCAATCTGATCTTTTCTGGCAAACAAACCACTGTCGATGGATGGACCAGAAGAAGAAATGAATCGAAAGGTTGCTTCTCCATCCTGTAGAATCGAGAAGTTGTAAACACGTAGACGAGTGGTGATTGAAATTCTTCCCCTCTCCTGACTGTCAGGTGGGAATGAGAACTTCATCGGTAGTGACCGAACAAGACAGAAGATCGTCAATGCATCTCTCCGTCAGGAGGCGAGCCGACGAAAGCAGCGTCGTTCCATTTTATACGGAAATCTACCGGCGGCTAGGGAGATGGAGGACACGAGGATAGGGGAACCAACCCAAGAGAAATGAGGTTCAGAACGAGCGTAGAATTCTGAAATTCCAGGGTTCGACGGAATTGGTTTAAAAGGGCCAGGCGGACGGCCCTCGTCATTCCCACCCAGAGAAGTCGACGTTGTTTGCTCCTCCATCCGGAGAAATTGTTTGATCAAACGAGGGAGTTAACGTACCCACTGCTTATCGCACTTCGTCATTCCCGCCCACCCTCTCTTTTCCTTCTGGAAGTACTCCCAAACCGACACCCGCGATCGATTGAAAAAAAAAGAGGCTGTCTCTCTCAAAGTTGTTTGTTTCCCTATCGAAGGAATGCATCCACCGCCCGAAAAGAGGAGATTTTAAAGAGGAGATCGTTGGGAGAATCTCCATCGACAGTTGTTCGTCACCTCGAGAAGAAGCTTTCTTTCCTTTCCGTCAGCCGGAAAAGAGGTCGGGCCCGGAGAAGACCTTCTCCAAAGAAGATGGGAGGTGTAGGCTATTCTACCCGACGGTAGGCCCCTCGATTTACCGAGAGTTGATCCGGGGTGGAAAAAGACGTTCGGAACTGTCGTTTGCCGTCTCTCCTTATTTCCGTCTCAGAGGTAGAAGAGGTGGGAATTGGACATTCACTCCTTTCCTTCCTTCGCGGTTCGGTGAACCATCCGAAATGTGTCCTTCTCTTTTCTCGAATCCGACTAGAGAAGGGGATCCGGTGACGAAGAACAACTAGGCAGACGGAGGTTTTGGATAGAGGAATGGGATGGAGGTTCAGGGTTTTGCTGCTTTGATGGATGGAGGGTTTCTGAATAATTGAATTTCCGGGCCGGATCCATCTTTAATCAGAACGTTCCTTCTCTATAGGTAAATCCGTCGGAGCAAAAGGGGATTCTTCCTTCCTTTCTCCTCCATCCAGATTCGGTAATCTCCTCCCCGTGGGATTCGATAACGAATCCTTCGGTTGCTTATCCTCTCACCCGAGCCCGGCAAGGAGAAGAAGATCAACTACAGGAAGGAGAACCCTCCGTCTAAAGAGAAGCCGATTGATTGACCGGAGATAAAAAGAAGTTTATTGAATCGTTTTATTCCTTCCGCGTCGGATTGATGTTTGATCCCGGAAAGGAGAGAAGTCAAAAAGGGGGAAGATCATCTCTTTTCGGAGGCTCGCCGATGCTACTCTGAACTCCTGATTAAACAAATGAAGGGCATTTCGGGTTTGAATGGCCGGTAGTCCGGTGCTGCGGCCAGCAATGATGATGTAGCAGTCGAAGAGGCCACGCTTCTCTTTTCCTTTGATGGCTTATTTCCTTATCTTCTCTTCCGGTGTCGTATTCTCTGAAACAACATATCGAAGGGGTGGGAGGGGGGAGCCTCTCTTTTCCGCTTCAATCTCCTTCCTTTGGTCAATCGTCAAGGCAGAGGATATCTACTGAAGATACTCCCCTGTTGGTGGGCTAATGACAACTCATCTTTTTCGGGCTCCTCCCGTCGGAGATCAATAGCTTCCTTCTCCTTAAGACTTTCATCTTCTACCCTTCCCCGGTGGGAGAATCTCCATCGTTGTTTCCCCGCATTCTACCAGAAGAAATGGCCCGAAAGTCGAATCTTCTATCCCAATCGGAGTATCCATCCCCAAAACCTCGGATTCGATAATCTCCTCGAGCCTTTTGAGATGAGCAGGACCAACCAGATCTTTCCAACCGGGAACGAAAAGCCTTTTATCTCCCACCCAACCCGATCCATCAATATCATTTATGGATTCGACGGAGCGGAAATTCCCCGACGGATCAGTTGTTGGTTGGGTCGAGACTGATTTTGGTGACCGATTCCCTTCCAACTTATCAATCTGGGGTGGTGGGTCACCTCATTTGCTCTCCTTCCTTTGACGGATGTGCCACCGATCCGGAATTGGATTGGTGGCTGCCTTCTCGAACGGGGATGTAATGACGAACGTCATCCTCCTCCCCAACCGTCGCCTCCCATTTATTCTGAGACGGCAAACGAAGAACTGGTATTTTTCCGTCCGTGGGTGAGGAAGAAGGAATTGATCGACCGATCCGATCCTTCCGACGAGAAGAGAGAGAGAACTCTTCCGGCCGGTTCAATAAATCTGCTCTTTTCCGTTCAAACAACTCACGTCGAGGCGGCTACCGTCTGTTTGGGATATTACCACTCCTCTCTTGGTAACCAGGACTGGGCTTTCATCCATTCATCCATCAGACGGTTGGAAGGCGGGTTATCTCCAAAAGGCATCGACCTCTCCGTCGAAGGGGAGGCGTCACTCACTATCCATCGGTCGGCTGCTTCGTCGAATCCATCCCGTCTATGTAGGAATCACAAAGCTGGTAGAATCAGCTAAAAGTTTTCGACGGGGAGGAATCCTCTTAAACGGGGAATGCTACTATTGAGACGGCTGCCGACGAGATGAAGTCAACTCGGGAGGTGGATAGAAGTCTCAGAATCGGTCGACCAGTAGCGAAGGAGTTGGGATCCCACCCGGAAGGGGACAAGGGCAGAAGCTTGCTCTACTACTGCTGGCCGACGATCTTCTTTCCTGAACGGAGAGCTCTACGTCTCGAGGTAGGAATCCGGTAGAATGCTACTACGTCACTTTGACGATGACGAAGCCAATCGAGTTTATAAGCAGGTTCCGAAGCCAGCCCTTCCCCTCCCCTTCGTCTGATGCCTCCCGAGCAGAGGAATTCAATATCCAATCGTCGTCGGAAAGGAAATGACGGGTGGAAGGGCGGATGGTTGTTCGGTTGGTTAATACCGTCAATTCCAGTAGGAATCCGAAAGAAGCGGGATACTGCCTGACGTCCATCAAATGCAGGCAACGAAGAATCCATCGAGGAATCTCAACTCCGTCGGTTCGGAAGCTGCATCGGTGGGAAATTGAATCCGACTATTGATTTGATTGAACTGGTCGGATGCTTCCCTGATGATGGAAAAACCCGCAAGTAGGGTCTTGCCTAGGTTGAACATGCAACTGACAGGGCTGCGCTATGCCACCTGTCCTTACCCTGGGAGTACTGCTTTAGCAAAGCGGAAGGTAGGTCAGACAGGTCTGGGACCATCCTTTTTTTCATAGGCTGGAGCAAACCGTCGCATTTACATAGCGCAGCCCTCACCGATGTGAGTGACTGGACACCACATCTCGACCAGCTCGTCCCAACGTATCCCAGGACTCCTCAGCGCGAAATCCTGACATGAATACAGACGATTTTTGTGGGTATTGAAGAGGAAAGGCGCTCTCTCTCGGAGACGTACCGTCATGTCTTTATCCGAAGGGCTATAGAACGGTGTCTGGCAAGCCTCCAGCCGTCGAACTACCGACTCTATGACGCTTCTACGTGCTATATTCTCGCCGCCGGAAACATTCAACTACCTTTTCTTGCAACGAGCCCGACTGCTGCTCAGAGACAGTCTGTTTAGGGTATCTTTATTTTTCGGCTCTCCTTCCTGGGAGGTCATTACCTTCCGCGTACAGCACCCCTCGTGACGTCACTCGGCTACCCCGTAGGCCTCCGGCGCGCACAACAACCAAACAACGTCGACTTCTTCAATCGGAGCGTTTGGATACGCGGTGACGTGACGGCGAAAGAAGGGCGATTGCGCAGCTCAATAGGGCTCCTGTGAGTCCGAAAACTCGCGCTGCCTATGAGCGGTAGAGACAGTGGGAATGTGTATCGCTCTCCGTGCCCCATCAGGTGAAAACTTTGACCTTCCCTCTTCGGCCTAAAAGACAGACAACCGAAGCCCGAGTGACGGGTACTAGGAGGAGGGAAGCCGGCCATCCGCCTCCTTCCGTCTATCTCCCTAGGTCTGTGAACTGAGTTATCGGATGCAAAGCATAGCCGACAACATCAACGTGAAGTGCAGCCCAACTATTCATTTTCAGGTCTAGTGCTAGATCCTGACCCTTCCAACCGCGACGATCAAATGCTTTCAGGTAGGGTTGGCTGGCTTCGATAGAAACGAAAGGGTTTCCATCCGCACGGGACCGTACCGGCCTACGTTCCGAAGGCCGCCTGGAAGCCGTCAAAAATCGACGTTGCCCTTATGAGTGCTTCCGTTCCGATAAGGCGACGTTCCGCAAAGGCAGCATTCGGGTTGGGGTGCGAACTCGTAGCTGACGTTGGTTGTCTAAATCTGCCTCTTCCGCTTCTGTCTCTGAACTCACGTCAGAAAGTAATACCTTTTCCCCGAGATCGGTTCATCACTCGCAAACCGGCCAGTCGGCGGTTTAGTCAACGAAAAGCAAATACAATACGACGTACGAAAGGAGCGGAACAGGAAATAGGGAAAGACTACCTAAAGACTCCTCCGTTTGTACGCTGCAGGTGCAGGGGGATTTCTCATTCTCAGTCGACGAATAATAATCGAACTGGGGGAGCTTGCCAGGATGGCTTGGTAAGCAAGCAACCTTTCCTGTAGGCGCCAATTCCCAGTTCTTTCTCTTCTTTCTTTTGTCAGTTTAGTGACAGTTCATCAAAACCGAGAGTCCGACGATTGCTAGATCGAGAACGCGACGCGCAGGGGATTGACGTTCGACGAGCGGGTTGTCTCCTCTTCAACATTTCGACTACTTCCGTCGCCTTCCCTTTTCAGAGATCTCCTTGTTCTCTTCCCAGATTTTCCTCCATACCTTCGCCGCCTTGCCTTCTTCATCATGTTCTTCCATCCTTCAGGGATGTTCGGTAGGTGTCCGGGCCTCCTAAAAAATCCTTCCGACGACGAATGCTGCTTGAACATTGTAAGACATTGAACCGTCTCGCTCTTGTGAAGACTGATCAGGACGTGGCAAAAGCCGCCGGAATCCTCATTTTTTGTCCATAAGCTCTCCTCGCTACTGTAATAATGTCGAAATGTCTTTTTATACACTGGCGCAGATGATTGCCCCTGACGGCACCGATGGACCAACGCCTTCGTCTATCACCCGAATTTCTGGATTCACGGCTTTTGCAGAGTATTTGCACTGTCAGATCTCATGACTCGACCTGTAGACGGTGATACCGCCACCTTCGGAGACGTGATCTTCTCTTATTCACTTGTGCTGGTGGCGGAGAGGTCGGCGCCTGTGTTCTGGCTCTGGGGGGTGTTCCCTTTCTCAATTATGACGTACTAGTTCCGGTTGCCATCTAGGTCTCGGTCGGGGTGATTTCGACAATTCTGGTCTCATTCTTCCCTTCCCGTCGATTCACGATCCGTCGCAGCTGAATTAATCCCCCATGTGTCGGGACCTGAACCGTGGTGGTGCTCTTCTACAGCTTCTTCTACATAGGCTCCTCCACTTCTGGAATGGATAGACGGAAACCTTTCCGACGCCCGAACGACGATCGGAAGAACTGATCGCTTTCTACAATAACAAAATGGGAATCTACTAGCCATGTTTTCTTTCTGTGAGAATGCCGTAGGACTCCAGGAATTTGTCGAAGCTGAACATGCTCAAAAGATGCCCTAGACGCATTTCGCTTTGATCATTCGACTGTCCGCCGAGTGAAACGGTTCCTCGCTAAAGAAAACCGACAGTTCCAATACAACCAAAGAAAGAGATAGATCACATCGTCGGCCAAATGCCAATCCTCCTAGTTTGAAAGAGAAAAAGAGTGGAGTTTCGAGGATTTGGAAGAGAATCATATATTTTCTCATTGATTTTGATGAGTAAGAAAAAACTGACGACGCACCCACTACACACCACACACTCAGACGACGGGAGTGGTCCTTCCCCCATCGAAGAGCCACGTATCCAGGGTTGACCACATCATCACTCTTTTATCGACGGTGTGGCCACGGTCTCAATTTTGTCAGTCGTCGACGTATGTCCAAGCTTGACAATAGCAGTGGAGATTGTCGAGTCCCTCGGAACGCGACTCCCGTCATGAGGTAGAAGACAAGACAGACGGATTCCACGTCGGTACGGTACCGTTCACGTCACGCGAAGGCTCGCTCAGAACACGTACCGACGCTTTTCTCCGAAAGGAACAAACAGGAGTGCTCCACCCCGAAAGAGAAGGAACGGAAAGAGCAGGCGGCATCTCTCGTCGTCTTCACGGAATTTTTCATCTGAATGACTGAAAAAAGAGAGCCGAACGGTATTTGTTTCGGGATCGGAAAGGTCGGCCGATCAGGATCAAAGAGAACTGCCTAGTGGCGACGCGCCCACTAGGAAGACCCGCCTTTCAGAAAAGATAGACAGAAGGAACGCGAGGAAGAGGGCGACACGAAGAGGAAATCGCCCTACTGAAACGGTATCCTCGTACGGACTTGACAGCTTCAGCGTACGACGGACCCGGGCTGAGACCAGAACATAGAACACATCACCATGACGTATCAGGAGGGGTCATCCCCGTGGTAGGAAACACGTCCCAGTTCCGTCACCGCAAATTACCCTTCCCGACTCCTTATCCCGTCACCCTGAAAAATACCATGAAAGCCGACGCCCTATTTTACCAAACTACTTGTCAAATGGAATCTGACCTTCCCCCCAGAATCCGACGAAAAAAGGGAGGTAAGTGCAAGCCCGAATGAAAAAACGGAATATTCTGACGCGGGTTACCGGTACTTTTCCGACGTCACCTGGCATACGCCCCAGCCCTGATCCGAAAAGGACAACAACAATTCCAGGAGACAGGCGTCCTGTCTGTTCTGGCTGCTGAGCCGAGAATCCGTTTTTTGGTCTGGACGGAGAGAGGAATCATTCAGAGAGCTGCCGTCGATTGTCGAACGGAGTCTTTCGTACACTTCTGATACAGAACGGAATCCCCCGTATGGATGGGCCCTATCAGAATGGTATCCTCGAGTGCCTCTGAGGGGCTTCGGGGACTTCCTTCGTCGACTCCTTTCGCAACGACGAAGTCAATTCCATTGATTCTTTGGTCGTTTCCGTGCGCTATATCGATCGATAATCAACCCCGAGATAAGGAATGGAATGTTCATAGCCCGACGTCCAGGGATTGATGGAGTGCCCTGAGAGAAAGATGAGCGAAGGTGAGCTTCAGCTCCCCCCATTACCGAGACCATTACCAAAGCAGCAAACGAAGGCGTCGGCTAGTTCAGTAAGGACAATGAATGGTACCGCTCGGGCCCAATCCCATTGTGCCCGATCCCACTTCATCAACGCGGGATATATACTTGAAACATGCAGTTGCTCTGCTTTTCGTATACCGGCGTTGAAATTATCTTTCCCTCGTGTTCGGCTATAGATTTGACTCGTCATTCCGGCTTTTGAACTGGAAGGAATGCTACGCGCTTTATAACATATTACTATGGAGGTCGGAATAGGGCTGCCCCTGGTCCAACCTATGCCGTCTGTTACCTTCTCTCCTGTAGGTAGGCCCTGATCTCGAGATGCTGCGGCATAAACTGGTTTTGGATATGAATCGTCTGGCACTGGGGCAACCGCTACTGGTGGGCCATTCACTGGTTCGGATTCAAATGCCTTTCTTTACCTTTCTTTCTGAAGCCTCCTCCCCTGCTGCGCTTACTGTGCAGCTAGAACGACTAGACGGTTCCGTGCCCGTATCTGCCTTCCCGGGTGCAGCTTGCTCAGATGATGGGTCACCAAAAAAAAACTGCAAGTGAAAAACTCCGGGAGATTTTGATATTTCTCATCTGTACTAGGTGGTACCGAACAGGAGCAACTGAATCAATTGGATCGACGATCAAATAGCCAGTCATCAAAAGCCCATCAATAACCAACCCCTTCCCGACGGGGTGGCTCTGTCCTAACGGAATAAATTCTTCAGTCCCTAGAGTGACAAACTTCTATCAGTAAAGGCAAGCGACGTGTGGGAAATGGTTTTGATCATTTCATTACAGCGCCCCGGTCCGAACCAACCTACGGCCGAAAAGGTGGAGCAAGGGAGTACCTATGAACGAAGAACTGGTAACTAACCTCGTCGACGGAAGGCTTGCCTTCTTCCGAAGGAAAGAAAGCTTATCCGCGCAATCAACGTGTATCGTTTACTTTGCTTGGAAGAATGCGTCGACATCCCTACTTCCACAGCGTCGGAGGGGGGATTCTCCGTTCCTCATTAGAGTTCGGAAATTGCCCAGAATCTTTGCATTCATTATAATGACGTTGAGCTCTTCACAATGCGTCAGTCTATGATTCTCTCCCCAGTCCTGAACTCTCTCCCCAATCGTTTAGTCGTTTACCTCATCCCCTCCCCTATTCCGAAGTCCACTCGTCATACCTTTGATAGAGCTTTCCTCACTCTTCCCTCACTCCTCACATAAGGGGAACTCCGGAAATTCCCTCTGAAACGACGAGGGAAGGTAGATTGTGACTAAGCCGAAGCTTCGATACCGTAGACTGACAACGGGAAGTCGAATACCTTTCATTGCCTATTTGTCTTGTCAACTACAGACTTTCAATCTGTCTGGAAGAATGCAGTGATGCTCGTCAGCGCCCGTCGCGCGCAACGGCTGGACTCGGAGCGGGATGGCTTCGAAAGCGTAACCATGCGTTTTTTCTCTTTCTATTCACTCTCTCCACAATCCTGAACTCACGTCTATTGCATTGATTTGCTGTTTGAAATCGATATTCTTTCGGTGTTTAGTTTAGTCAATGGTACCGTACCAACGACGATCGACTTCCTCCCTTTGTTCTTCCAGTTGGGATTCAATAATCACATAAATGAATCGAAGCTGTGCTCTATGCCTCGTCGGAATTATTTTTTCAACCTCCCGTCGCCTGCTTTTATTCGTCGTGCTTGCTTGTGCTCCCTTTTTTTTTTGGCGCTTGCCTGGATCGCTATCGTCACGGGAAGGGGGGATGTTTTCTATTGGAGCTCCCCTTATTCCTTTGGTAGAGCATAATGATTCGAATCGGGCTTTGTTGTATAATTCTTTGCCGAAAGAGGTCTCCGCCGACCCAACGACTTTCCGATGTGATTGACAAGCAGCGGGGCATGGAACGGAGTAGGAGTCATCGCGACAGGAGTTCACCGACGTCTGACGAATGGGCCGGTCATCCAACGAAAACGGGTGACGGTCAGCCAGCTGACGGCCCACTTTCACCGTCAGACGATCGACGGTCTGTGAATGAAATGTCCTCTACTCGGTAGTAGTAGGAACAAGATGTAACTGATTCATCCGTGCCAACGAGAAGAGAAGGCGGGCTTCACCTGATCAGCGGATTCTGAGTGATCAGGAAGAGAGAAAGGAATGAATAGGTTTTATCTTTAGATAAAGCGGAAGCTCGTTCCTGGCCTCTTTGGCAGTAGCAAATCGTCAATTCGTAACCCGCCAATCTATTTTTGGGCAGGAGTCGTCAGATCTTGCCCAGGCAAAGGAGCGATCGACACTCGCTCGCGACGTTGTAAGCGCAAGGACAAGTTGATTCAGAAAGGGGAACAGGAGTAGCCGGGACTGGTTCTTCTTTGTTTTCCTGAGCGGTATGGTACGGCACGTGGGAAATCACAATCAGAGAGAAGGGAAGAGACGATAAATCCGCAGGAAAGGAAGAAGTACAAGCGTGAATTTTCTATCGGAATCTTTCCGTCAGCTGAGAGAGAGGGAGCGAACTATCGACATGCAGGCATATCGAGTATGTTCGAAAACCCCTAACACAAGACTCTCCCGACGGAGGATGTACGTGTTCTCGGGCGAGTACGGATGTAATCTCGTTCCGTATACAAGATCATCAACGTGTACAGTAATAGGATGCGATTGCGGAGCCCTTTTCGTCAGTTACCTTTCGGAGCGGTTCTGCCTCTATTTTTGTAAAAAAGTAGTCCATAGCAACTGACTACCGACGGCATGACCGCGAGAGAGAACAAATGCAAATGAATGAGATTCCATGGGTGGAGGGTGGGAAGAAGCAATAAAGCACAGTGCAACGAGATGAATGAATTTGTCTTCCAAAGAAGGAGGGACAACTGCCGCTAAAAATGACGGAAGGTGGGTGGGTTCCAGGTAGAAGAAAAGAGGATACAGTCATTGAAGAAAAAAGCCCATAAAATTTCCATGAAAGGAAGGGCAAAGAAGGATTTGGTTACGGTGTGGGTAGGGATGTGGGCATAGACGGTAGGTTTGAACGACTGACGGTTGATGGGTGGAGTCCGTCTCATCTCGGAAGACGAGGGAAAGGTTTCGAGATTTAGCGTTGAATGAAGATCCAGCTTGACTCTGACGGACGAGGCAACTCGACAATGGGTGTTAGCGACTCCGATTTTTATGATCGTATACGATTGACCAGGCCTTCGCCGCAGGCGGGTGCAAACCGTCGGGTATCATGTACGGCTGCCCGCGAGAGCCGTCGACAAAATATGACGTATGTTTGATAAGGCGTTGGTTCGGTCGGTCGAGGTCGCTCTTCGCGAAAAAGAACGTACGGTACGTCGGGAGTAGATAAGGAGCGCGGCGATCGGCAGTGAGGTGAGGCGAACGACGAAGAGCTAGTGAGTGGGTAAGACAAGGTGTAGCGCAGTCTGGTCAGCGCATCTGTTTAGGTTCGAATCCTTTCACCGTCGGTGTGGCGAATTGTGACGAAAAATTGTCGAGTAGTTCCCCCTATGTCCGAATGTCGCACCGAGATGTCTCTGTTTCGTGCTCAGTTTGCTAGTGTCTGTTATCTTACTCAGTGTTACGTTTCTATTGAATTCGACATAGTTCGGTAGAGCATCTTTTCCAAAGAAGAGGCATTCCTTTCCTTTGCCTCGCTTCGGTACGTCTTTGTGTTCGAGATTCTCTGTGGGGTTTCGCTTTTAGAGTCTCTGTTTGAAAGGGTTGCTTGCTCTCTCGGCGCGCGAGCCCTCTCTTTCTTTTTGATAGACGACGGGCTGCGCCGGGGGTCTGAGCGTCGGCGATTGTTTTTGTCGTGACGGGTCCTCCGGAAGCCCTTTCTCGGTAACATGGTGTTACCTGAAAGGACAGATGCGGGAGCGTCGGGATCGGAGGTGCGCGTACCACTACTGCCCGCTCCGGAGGGAGACGACGACCCCGAGTCTCCCTCTACGCCCTCTTCTACTTCAACCTCTCTTGTTGGCCACCCTTCCAGTGAAAGTAACTCAGACAGAGACATCTTCTTTTCTCCGAAATCTTCACCGGATTCGGAAAACGAAACCCTGATCGCCGAAGAGGATTTCATTCCGGATGAGCAAGAGAGAGCAGAGTGGGAGAGGCGCATATTCCATGCTTTCGATACCAACGTCGAAGACCTTTGATAAAAGGGGGGTTTATGCGACGAATTCCCCGCGAGGAGCTTTTCGAGTTTTGTCGAGATGAATTCGCCTTGTGCCACACGAGGATCTCCTTCCAAATGTTTGGAACGAATTCGACAATTCTGAGGCGTCGGGGGGGAGATATTTTGGATCCAGTGATCCTCCGTTTTCTTCACCCATTCGACAAGGAGAATTGACGATTGACGACCGGAAACCTTTCGTCATGACATTACATCTCCCACTTTCTCGACTATCCCATCATTTCACATTCTATCCCGAAAAACCCGGACCGAGTGAACGAAAATGTGGCAGAAACGCTCGACAGAACGGATATCGACAAAATCTGTTGGAACCGTTGCGTCGAGGAAAATATTGAGATACCGCCGCGCACAAGCGCTTATGATATAATAGAACAAATGGTTGCGGCTGAACCGGAGAATGTGGAATTATTATCACGACATATATGAAAGCGTCAAATACGTCTGTAGTTGCTTCTGTCAAATTGAAATCGACGAGGGTACCTCTTCTCGAAAAAAATTCCATTCCATTGACGGAGAGGGGGAGGCCTGGTCGCCGCATCGCGTTCGTCGAGATGCAGTTCGGTCGGCCAGGGAAAGGGAAGAGGTGAAGTGGGTCCCTTTCTTTTTCTTTGCTGTCGCTTTACGTCGAAGTCCAGCTTACTTCGAAGTACCAGCGGTAGGCCGAATGATTGATTGAACGATGAACCCGGACGACTGGGAGAGAGGCGCATCTGTCTGAATGATGAACGAGTAGCGGGCACTCCGTGCTTCATTTCGTCGAATTCGAAATCTCTCTATCAATCTCGAATGAGTCAATGCGCATTCCCTGGTAAGATGTTTGTACATATTTTCTTTCCATCGCATCGGCCGGACGTTTTTTGTCTCGCCCGGCAATACTACCAGGGAATCGAGGAAGACTGGCGCCTACTAAACTAAAATGACGGGGGACACAGGAGGAAAAGCAAATCTCGCTAGAGGAGGTTTTTATCCCATAGACGTGGAATTGAAGGCTACGCCGCCTGTCTCTGGTTGTCGAGTTGGGAATGGGTCCGGGTTCTCCATCCCAGTGAGAAAAAAGCACTGCTTGCTACTTTTTATCGACAAAAGGAACCTTTCTTTCACTATTCCCGTGCTTTTTTGTGTGTTAGCCAGGTGAAAGGCTCACTCGGCCGGCAAATATGCACTTTCTATCCGACGGGAGGAGGCTCTCTCAAACTCCATGTTCTCAGCTGGCCCGCCCGGGATGTCTCGTAACCCCCCTCATCTGGTCCGACGAACCCGGCCTTCTATTTGTGACGATAGATAAGTGACCCGCCTTCTCCTCGTTCGATGAGGAGAAGGATTCCTTCGGGAGCTGGTTGAGCTCACTTCCTCTTTCCGTCGGATTGGGACGCATACATCGAGAATAGACAAAAAAGAAAAGATGTCATTTCATTCCCCGCCGGCTTCATCGGCAAGACAAGACGCACCCGTGGTGGCTGAAGATCCACTCCTGCAGACCGACGATGCAGAGGGCATTGCCAAACATGCCATCGCGAGCGGCCCTATCGTCGAGTGACGGGGGCAGTACCCCGAACGAAGCAAGAGCAACTGGGGGCATAAGCCCAACCCTCCTCGCAACAATGAATCAGTTGGTCGACGAAAAAAGTCAGACGAGGCCGACGGAAAAGGAGGAGGATAACCGCATGATCACCAAACCGTCATCCGGCGTCGGATAGATTCCGTGCCGTATACGACAGGGTTCTCTCAGCCAGACTGAAAAATGTTCGACGGAACGGGAGACCCGCATCGGGAGCATTTCCTGGTAAGATGTGGGCCGGTAGCGCAGAATGGGGCACTGTGCCGTCAGGCTCTTCGTACCGAGAATTGGGGGGGCCCGCCGTCTACATGGTACGCCCACCTCTCTGAAGAGTCGATCCCGACGTCGGCCTCGTTGTCTGGTGTAGCCGTCGGGGTGGTATGGGGGGCTTCCTCCCAACTCTATCCATTCATGGCAGGAAATGGTCGGGATTGACGCCTTTCATAGTTTCTTCAGTCTCTCGAAGCGTTTCCTATTCGGAGCTCCGTCGCAACAAAGCAGACGAAGGGAGAACCGTTTGACGCAACTCGTCGCCCGATGGCTGAGGTGGAAGCTTCAGTGCGAAAAGGAGCTCGATGAGCCTGAAGTCCAGATGTGCATCGACAACCGTCTCTTCGATCGTCGAATATGCTTTGCATACGACCCCAGTTTCCTCTTTCGCCATGCTATCTTCGTTGGCAAACGGGTGGTTCCGAGCGAGCGCTGGCAGAGCGCAATGCTGATCAAACAGCCCGGGATACTCGCCGCTTCGGTGTTTCGAGCGACGGGAACAATCGTCGCCCTAAAGAGCAGACAGCCGTCGCTGACACATACGCACCCCAGAAGCAGACGAAAAAGAAATCCGACAAAGAGAAGCCGAAGGAGAATCTTTCTTCAACTGCGCCCGAGGCTCGACGAGGCCGTCGTTGGATAGGCTCTGACTATCGAAACTATACAGCCTAAAAGAAAGAGTCTTCTGTTCCTCTTCTCCTCGGTCGGGACGGTAAAGGCTGATCGCGGTCGGTAAGGGCTGGTTACGATTTCAAATACACACTATTCGACGCGCGTCGACGCTTACCATGATGATTGCAGAAGAGGAAGTACGACGAGTACGGTATGAAATAGGTTGGCAAAGAAGACGGAGGGGGGGAAAGGTCTAAAAACCCGACATAACTCTTTCTTTCCAGGAAGCCGGTACCTCATGTATGATACCAGTACAGTAAGACGTTTTGAGTTGAAATTGCGTCGGGAGAGGCCGTTTCCCTTCATCGACAAAATACGTTTCCGGCGAGAGAACAGGCTCAGACGGGAGCAGAGCCGAAAGCAGATCCATACGTTGATCCAGTCAAAGAACGGGGGGATCCCAAACGACGACTGTCGATTCGACTGTCTCGAAGAGTGACTACCGACGGCCTATTCAACCAACTACTCTTTCTCCACGTCTAGGGATATTTCATACTTCTTCCAACTACGGTGACGGAGCAAAGGAAAGCTTGACGAACTCAATTCTTCGCCTACTCGTCCCGGAAAGAAGACAATTTAATGAAACGTCAGACGGTAGGTTTACCGGATTGAGCGTCGAAGCCGGGCAAGGCCAGAATGGATAGACTACCCTTTTGATTGCCGCCTACCTCTTCCTCGACGCTCTGTCTCCCACTTCTCTGTCACTGCGTCGAAAAGAGATTTTCACCTGAAGAGAGAGAGAGCCCTCCCTGACGCCCGTCGATTGGCCCTTCGTCACCGACGGGAATGACGCGTCGGAGACGGAATCCCTTGCAATTCCCGTCGACAGTTCGTATATCTCTTGGCTCTCTCGAATGCTTTCGAGAAAGCTATCGTAGCGTAGTAAGCTCGTCTTCGACGTGTATACTCTATTTCCCGATGGCTAACCTTTTTCCACTTCCATCTTCGTCGACGCAGGGGGAAAGGGTGGGGCGGTTTTTGAATAGCAACAGAGAGTGGGCTCGAAATCGGTAAGCCGAAGTTTTTGGTCGTCGAGCGTCGTATTGCGAAGTCCCTCTGCTCCGTCACCTCTTTCACGTATCACCTGCACTGACATCAGGGGCTGGGGTACTTCGGGCGAGAGCCAGGTGGTGCGTCGGGGATATCTATAGAGATATTGTGGGCCAGCAGCTTTCTGACCGTGATTGGGCATGGGTCTGGAATCTCCGGTCCAGTCCGACGGGGACGTACTTTCTGCTGGGAAATCGTCGCATGAAGCAATCCCGTGCCGGGTGCTTTTGCATGGGTGGGGGATGATGCGTCGATCGTCGCATGCCCGAGGTGTGAATCCCACGAGGAACCCATTGAGCACGTGCTGGTAACATGAAAAATCTCAAAGAGAGTTTGGAGACTTTCCGAACTCACAAGTGATGGCCTTATTCAGGTCTCTTTTCTTCTTTCCGTTCGGTTCGGTAAAGCTTTTCGACAATCGGTACGGTACGGTACGTTCGGACTTTTTTGTTCCGAAAGTCCGGTGGATCAATCGAGACGTCAGACGTAAGCGGTTGAGGCCTATAGAGAGCGAAGCGACAAAACTCCGGAGCGTCGTTGCGGGAAGCGTACCGTACCATGTACGGCTTTTCTATAAGCCGGCTTTGGCCGATCATATCTCTTTCCGGTAGCAGGGGAGGGTGTCGAGACCGGGTTTTGCGAAGGTTACCGAATTCCGTCGTCTGGTTTCCTCGCGTGCCAACCCCAGACGGGGAATTCGACGAATGCCCGCCGTACTTCCTTTGACTACTCCTGAGATATGGTAGAAAAATTGGGTTATGGTGGAGAGTGGGGAGTGAAAACACAGAGAGCAGCAGAGAACGACCGCATTACAACATGAATTCAGACAGACGACCGAGAAAGAAAGGCGACGCCTTTTCCGACGTGGTTTATCTGGGAGTGCGGGACGCTGCTTCATTTCGTATAGCGATAACGCTTTCTCTTTCGTCAGCGCTCCACCCCGCGGAGAACTCTGGTTGCGCTTTGGTTGGCTTTCTCTGAGAGTCTATTTTCTCTGACTTGACTCAGCTTGACCTACTTGACTCAGCGGTTAGAGTATCGCTTTCATACGGCGAGAGTCATTGGTTCAAATCCAATAGTAGGTAAAACCGG